TTTTTCGAAAAATACGAGACATCTAAGTCATACAAGTAAAGAGATCTATTCATTGATAAGAAAAAGAAAAAATGTGAACGTTGATTGGATTGGTGATAAAATAGAATCCTGGGTCGCGAACAGTGATTCGATTGATGATAAAGAAAGAGAATTCTTGGTTCAGTTTTCCACCTTAACGACAGAAAAAAGGATTGATCAAATTCTATTGAGTTTGACTCATAGTGATCATTTATCAAAGAATGACTCTGGTTATCAAATGATTGAACAACCGGGAGCAATTTACTTACGATACTTAGTTGACATTCATAAAAAGTATCTAATGAATTATGAGTTCAATACATTCTGTTTAGCAGAAAGGCGGATATTCCTTGCTCATTATCAGACAATCACTTATTCACAAAACTCGTGTGGGGCTAATAGTTTTCATTTCCCATCTCATGGAAAACCCTTTTCGCTCCGCTTAGCCCTATCCCCCTCTAGGGGTATTTTAGTGATAGGTTCTATAGGAACTGGACGATCCTATTTGGTCAAATACCTAGCGGCAAACTCCTATGTTCCTTTCATTACAGTATTTCTGAACAAGTTCCTGGATAACAAGCCTAAAGGTTTTCTTATTGATGATATCGATATTGAGGATAGTGACGATATTGAGGATAGTGACGATATTGATCGTGACCTTGATACGGAGCTGGAGCTTCTAACTAGGATGAATGCGCTAACTATGGATATGATGCCGGAAATAGACCGATTTTATATCACCCTTCAATTCGAATTAGCAAAAGCAATGTCTCCTTGCATAATAGGGATTCCAAACATTCATGATCTGGATGTGAATGAGTCGAATTACTTATCCCTCGGTCTATTAGCGAACGATCTCTCCAGGGATTGTGAAAGATGTTCCACTCAAAATATTCTTGTTATTGCTTCGACTCATATTCCCAAAAAAGTGGATCCCGCTCTAATAGCTCCGAATAAATTAAATACATGCATTAAGATACGAAGGCTTCTTATTCCACAACAACGAAAGCGCTTTTTCACCCTTTCGTATACTAGGGGATTTCACTTGGAAAAGAAAAAGAAAATGTTCCATACTAATGAATTCAGGTCCATAACCATGGGTTCCAATGTACGAGATCTTGTAGCACTTACCAATGAGGCCCTATCGATTAGTATTACACAGAAGAAATCAATTCTAGACACTAATACAATTAGCTCTGCTCTTCATAGACAAACTTGGGATTTGCGCTCCCAGGTAAGATCGGTTCAGGATCATGGGATCCTTTTCTATCAGATAGGAAGGGCTGTTGCACAAAATGTACTTCTAAGTAATTGCCCCATAGATCCTATATCTATCTATATGAAGAAGAAATCATGTAACGAAGGGGATTCTTATTTGTACAAATGTTACTTCGAACTTGGAACGAGCATGAAGAAATTAACGATCCTTCTTTATCTTTTGAGTTGTTCTGCCGGATCGATCGCTCAAGACCTTTTGTCTCTACCCGGACCCGATGAAAAAAATGGGATCACTTCTTATGGACTTGTTGAGAATGATTCTGATCTAGTTCAGGGCCTATTAGAAGTAGAAGGCGCTCTGGTGGGATCCTCGCGGACAGAAAAAGATTCCAGTCAGTTTGATAATGATCGAGTGACATTGCTTCTTCGGCCCAAACCAAGGAATCCCTTAGATATGATGCAAAATGGATCTTGTTCTATCGTTGATCAGATATTTCTCCATGAAAAATACGAATCGGAGTTTGAAGAGGGGGAAGGAGAAGGAGTCCTCGACCCGCAACAGATAGAGGAGGACTTATTCAATCACATAGTTTGGGCTCCTAGAATATGGCGCCCTTGGGGCTTTCTATTTGATTGTATCGAAAAGCCCAATGAATTGGGATTTCCCTATTGGGCCAGGTCATTTCGGGGCAAGCGGATCATTTATGATGAAAAGGATGAGCTTCCAGAGAATGATTCGGAGTTCTTGCAGAGTGGAACCATGCAGTACCAGACACGAGATAGATCTTCCAAAGAACAAAGCTTTTTTCGAATAAGCCAATTCATTTGGGACCCTGCGGATCCACTCTTTTTCCTATTCAAAGATCGGCCCTTTGTCTCTGTGTTTTCACATCGAGAATTCTTTGCAGATGAAGAGATGTCAAAGGGGCTTCTTATTTCCCAAGCGGATCCCCCCACATCAATATATAAACGCTGGTTTATCAAGAATACGCAAGAAAAGCACTTCGAATTGTTGATTCATCGCCAGAGATGGCTTAGAACCAATAGTTCATTATCTAATGGATTTTTCCGTTCTAATACTCCATTCGAGAGTTATCAGTATTTATCCAATTTGTTCCTATCTAACGGAAGGCTATTGGATCAAATGACAAAGACATTGTTGCGAAAAAGATGGCTTTTCCCGGATGAAACGGTTGTTGCTATCTGCTCCAATAACGAATCGTTGGTTTAAGTTTAACTGAATAACGAAATAAAATAGATATAC